AATGAATGTAGATTATCATATAACTATGATTTTAAACGAAGAACTAATTAAATCAAGCTTCGTCTCATAAATTAAGCTTGTCTTAACTTATGTATTTATTTCACAATTCTGGATACAACGGAGAGTTTGATCCTGGCTCAGGATGAACGCTGGCGGTATGCATAATACATGCAAGTCATACGGGGATCTTCGGATTCTAGTGGCGGACGGGTGAGTAACACGTGAGAATTTGCCCTTAGGAGAAGGATAACAGATGGAAACGCCTGCTAATACTTCATATTGCTGAAAAGTAAAATGGGAAACTGCCTAAGGAAAAGCTCGCGCCTGATTAGCTTGTTGGTGGGGTAATGGCCTACCAAGGCCACGATCAGTAGCTGGTTTGAGAGGATGATCAGCCACACTGGGACTGAGATACGGCCCAGACTCCTACGGGAGGCAGCAGTAGGGAATTTTCCGCAATGGGCGAAAGCCTGACGGAGCAATACCGCGTGAGGGATGACAGTAAATAAATTGTAAACCTCTTTTTTCAGGGAAGAAGATATGACGCGAACTGAAGAATAAGCATCGGCTAACTCCGTGCCAGCAGCCGCGGTAATACGGAGGATGCAAGCGTTGTCCGGAATCATTGGGCGTAAAGCGTCTGCAGGTGGTTTAGAAAGTCTGCTGTTAAAGACTAGGGCCTAACCCTAGATACGCAGTGGAAACTTCTAGACTAGAGCATGATAAGGGTAGAGGGAATTTCCAGTGTAGCGGTGAAATGCGTAGATATTGGAAAGAACACCAGTGGCGAAAGCGCTCTACTAGGTCATTGCTGACACTCAGAGACGAAAGCTAGGGGAGCAAATGGGATTAGATACCCCAGTAGTCCTAGCCGTAAACGATGGATACTAGATGTTGTGTATGTTTATATACAGTATCGTAGCTAACGCGTTAAGTATCCCGCCTGGGGAGTATGCTCGCAAGAGTGAAACTCAAAGGAATTGACGGGGGCCCGCACAAGCGGTGGAGCATGTGGTTTAATTTGATGCAACGCGGAGAACCTTACCAGGACTTGACATATTGTGAATTTTACTGAAAAGTAGAAGTGCCTTCGGGAACACAAATACAGGTGGTGCATGGCTGTCGTCAGCTCGTGTCGTGAGATGTTGGGTTAAGTCCCGCAACGAGCGCAACCCTTGTTCTTAGTTGCTAACATTTAGTTGAGGACTCTAAGAAGACTGCCGGTGATAAACCGGAGGAAGGTGAGGATGACGTCAAGTCAGCATGCCCCTTACGTCCTGGGCTACACACGTGCTACAATGGTTAAGACAAAGGGTTGCTACTTCGCAAGAAGATGCTAATCTCATAAACTTAGCCTCAGTTCAGATCGTAGGCTGCAACTCGCCTACGTGAAGGTGGAATCGCTAGTAATCGCCGGTCAGCTACACGGCGGTGAATTTGTTCCCGGGCCTTGTACACACCGCCCGTCACACCATGGAAGTTGGCCAGACCCGAAGTCATTACTTCAACCGTAAGGAGAGGGATGCCTAAGGTCGGGCTAGTGACTGGGGTGAAGTCGTAACAAGGTAGCCGTACTGGAAGGTGTGGCTGGATTACCTCCTTTTAGGGATTTTGATAAATAAATATCTTTATTCTTTATGGAGAGATTAATAATTATTAATCTCTCAAATTTAATTCTAGGGCTATTAGCTCAGCTGGTTAGAGCACACCCCTGATAAGGGTGAGGCCCCTGGTTCGAGTCCAGGATGGCCCAAAGGGGATATAGCTCAGTTGGTAGAGCGTTGCTTTTGCACGGCAAATGTCAGCGGTTCGAATCCGCTTATCTCCACAAACTAGAATTTTTAATTTAATAAAAGCTCAAGTGAATAAGGGCTTATGGTGGATACCTTGGCATTCAGAAGCGATGAAGGGCGTGGTTACCTGCGAAATATCTCGGGAAGTTGGAAACAAGCTTTGATCCGAGAGTTCCCGAATAAGGAAACTTCTAGAACTATTTATTGAATATATAGATAAATAAGAGCAAACCTAGTGAATTGAAACATCTTAGTAGCTAGAGGAAAAGAAAGCAAAAGCGATTCCCTTAGTAGCGGCGAGCGAAATGGGAACAGCCTAAACTATTTTATAATAGGGTTGTGGGACAGTAACATGGAATTTATTAGGTTAGGTGAAATTTTTGGAATACTATATCATAGAAGGTGAAAATCCTGTAACCGAAAACTTTAATAAATCCTATCTGTATCCCGAGTAGTATGGGACACGTGAAACCCCGTATGAATCAGCGAGGACCACCTCGTAAGGCTAAATATTCCTGAATGACCGATAGTGAAACAGTACCGTGAGGGAAAGGTGAAAAGAACCCCGCAAGGGGAGTGAAATAGAACATGAAACCATATGCTTACAAGCAGTAGGAGAACGACTAAACGTTTGACTACGTGCATGTTGAAGAATGAGCCGGCGACTTATAGGTAGTGGCAGGTTAAGGTAAAGAATACCGGAGCCA